GCATATACGCAAAAAACGGTCGATAATATCAGAATCTGATGAATCAGCCCGGGTCGGTTTACTAATGGGATGCCCTAATGTGTTACAAAAATTCGCTTTAGACAATGATCCAATCAGAGGAATAATTGGAACTATTGTCTCGAACTTCTTCATAGCATTATTTATTAGAAATGAATTTTCTAGCATTTGACTTCGTACCACTGAAGAATTTAGTCGTACGCTTGAACGATAGCCCAAAAAGTCAAGAGAATACTTGCATAATTGGTTTATATCGATCCTTCCTGGTTGAAACCACGCATAAAAATGATATTGCCATAAAGTAACAAGGTAATATTTCCATTTATTCATCAGAATCAGAAGAGGCGTATCTTTTGAAGCCAGAATTGATTTTCCTTGATATCTAACATAATGCATGAAAGGATCTTTGAAGAACCATAGGATGCACTGAAAATCATTATCAAAGAAGACTTTGGCAAAATGTTCTATTTTTACATAGAAATAGATTCGCTCAAAAAAGATTCCAGAAGATGTTGACCGTAAATGAGAAGATTGATTACGGAGAAAAAGAAAGATGGATTCGTATTCACATATATGAGAATTATATAGGAACAAGAATAATCTTGTATTACCTTTTGAAAAAAGGGTAATATCTTTCTTTGGAGTAATAAGACTATTCCAATACTCGTGGAGAAAGAAACGTAATAAATGCAAAGAAGAGGCATCTTTCCCCCAGTAGCGAAGGGTTTGAACCAAGATTTCTAGATGTATGTGATAGGGTATTAGCACATCCGACACATAATCTAAATGTGAAAATTTGTCCTCTAAAAAAGGAAATATGGAATGAATTGATCGTAAATTATGCGATTTTGCTATTTCTTTCCTTTCTAAGGAAGATACTAATCGTAGGGAAAATGGAATTTCCACAATGACTGCAAATCCCTCTGAGATAATTTGAGAATACAAATTCTTGTTGTGCCCAAAAAATGGATTTTGGATAGAATCATTAGCTGAAAAAATCAAAGGATTCTGTTGATACATTCGAGTAATTAAACGTTTCACAACTATTGAACTAGATTTCTTGTCATAACCTGCATTTTTGAACAAAATCGATCTATTTAAACCATGATCATGAGCAAGTGCATAAATATACTCTCGAAAAAGAAGTGGGTATAGGAAGTCATGTTGTCGAGATCTATCTAGTTCGAAATATCCTTGAAATTCCTCCATTGGAAATTTGATTTGACCCCAAAAAGAAAAAAAAAAAGGTAGGGGATTTATTGGTTATCAAATGATACATCGTGCGATACAGTCAAAACAAGGTATTCTAGTAAGAAAAGAATAAATACCTCGTAGACAGGTAAACTCATTAACGGACTCTCTATCCTCTCTTTTTCAATCGAATTAGTTTATATTCGTTATAGGATAAGAAGATGGATTAGAAATCCTTTATTTTTCATTTCAACCCAATCGCTCTTTTGATTTTGGAAAAAAAAATATCTTTATCAATATGCCGCTTCTTCTACACATTTATGTACAACCTAGAATAGGAAATAGCTAATAGTTAGGACTCATTAAAAAATGGATAATCATCCATTCATGGAAAAGCCCTTCCCGTACCAGGTACTAATATCTTTTTAACGTGTAATTAGATCGGGTAATTAGTCAAATTAAGAAATTATGAACAGAAGTTCGTTGCTTTTTCTTTCTTTATAATTAATTGAGGTCATAGGACTCTATCCATTTATTCATTCGACCCAACTCTGAATTAATTTCATTTTTTTCTCACTAAGAATTCAAACAAGGTTTTGAACCGATCCAGTAAGAATGAAATATTTTCAGAATTCTCTATTGATACGACATGCTGTTTTTTCCAGTCATTCCTTTCAGGATCAGTCGTGGTCTTACAAACTCTACCGAAGGTATGAACGAATCCGTTACTTCATAGAAATGTGTAAAATATGCTAGCCGCACTTAAAAGCCGAGTACTCTACCGTTGAGTTAGCAACCCGAAAAAAAATTAGGATATGTAGATACAATTGGAAAAAATAAAGAAATTCAATTGCACGACACAATCAAAACATCGAACTAGCAATAAAATTCAAATTGATTCTAAAATTATGAATCTAAAAAATAAAAATAAAGAGATCCAATAAGAATAATCAAATTTTAAGATAAAAAAAAAGCAATTTGGATAGATTGACTCTTCTCGTTTATCTTATCCATTTTTTTTTAACCAAAAAAGACTTCTTGTTTGTATCACAAAAAATCGAATGAACCCATATATATAGATATTTTTTTTTATTGTGAATGAAGTAAAATAAAAAAACGAAATCTAAGAAAGAAAAATATAAGAAAGATAAATAGATCCCTTTCTACACGATCGAATTATATTTGTTCAATACACTGTTGTCAATATGAATAGTTCGAAAAGAATACAATAAAAAAAAAAGTATAAATAGAGAAAAAGAAGAGGAAGGGAGTGGGGAAAGTATAGTAGAAAAAAAAACTTATACTTATACAAAGCTATATACGAATCACCCACATCCTCTTCTTTTGTATTTCATTAATTGACTTTCCTTTAATTAAGACGAAATTCCGTAAAAACAAACCCCCGCCTTCTTTAAAATATCATAAACAGTTCCTGTAGGTTGAGCGCCTTTTTCAAGAAAATATAGAATAGCAGGAATATTTAAATACGTTTGATTATTTATCGGATCATAAAAACCCACTTTCCGAAGATCTCTTCCTTCTCTTCGGGATCGAACATCAATTGCAACGATTCGATAAACGGCTCATTGGGATAGACGTAGATAAACTAGAACCCCCCCTAGAAACGTATACGAAGTTTTCTCCTCGTACGGCTCGAGAAATTAGAATATAGATATGTCTATGTATACAATTCTAATGTCAAATAGATCTAGAAAAGCATTAAATCAAATAAATTAGACTATGATTATTTAATACTTTTTTTTCTTTATCAAAAAAAAAAAAGAATTTGTATTCTCAAAACTCAAGTTGAGTAATTCTGAAATAGCTCAAAAGAAAACCCTTAGGCATTTGATTTTTTGAGTGGTCTCTAACCCCTTTTTCTTTGTCTCATTTAAAATCTATTTGGACTCCTTATTCTTGATCTAGTTGTCGAGACAATTAAAAAAAAGATATTTCCTTGTTCCAAAATATTTTTTCTTTGCCTTGAATCATTGGGTTTAGACATTACTTCGGTGATTTTTAATCGTTTCAAAATAGCAGCAACATGCCCCTTTTTCTGATTTATTTCTATCAAAGAATCATAAACGGTTGATTCCCGCACGATACACTTTGGATCAAAAGAGTTTCACTAATTCCAACAAATTTTCCTTTTTTGGATTTGAAACTTGCTCGAATTGGATCCTTTCGATTTAGAAATCGAAAATAGACTACACTTACGAAGTTGTTCCAACTTATTAATTGGCACTAACCCTAGATCCTTGCCCTGAGAAATGAATCAATACTTTCTACTCGAGCTACATCACATACTGTTTTGTTTACACTACAACCCAAGAAAAAATGAGGTTTCTAGTGGAACAGAACAAAGGATGTCGAGCTAAGAGCACCTTCATTCCTATAGAATCAAAAGGGTGGGTGTAAGAATCCACAACTGATCATGTCCTTCAAGTCGCACGTTGCTTTCTACCACATCGTTTCAAACGAAGTTTTACCATAATATTCCTCTAGTTTGGAACTGATATGTAATTGATTCAATTAGGGAATCATGAATAGTCATTTGTTCGGTCGTTACATTGCTTTCTAAAGAAGTCTTAGAAAGAATTCAATTTCACCCTCGATTTTCTTTTTATTGGATAAATACAATATTTTTATTTTATTTATTAATTATTAATTTCTAAATATTAGAAAGAAAAAAGCTCTTTGTATTGAATCTACATTGCATCTTCAAGTAACTTGAGAGGATATATTCAACAATCTTAGACTTCTTCGAATATTAAATACTCATAAGAAATCATTAAATTCAAATACTTATTGAATTGAAAAAAAACCTACCCGGATATCACTATTTGATGAATAAAGTTTTACTAAAGATTACATTTATCATCATAAATAATCTATCTTTGAATTAAACCTAAATCTCAGTGATTAAAAAAATATAGATAGATAGAAAAAGAAATTTATTTCTTTTTTTCGTGGAGTGGATAAAAAAAAGTTGATGTAAAGGAAGATTTAGACTCTTTTTCTTTCATTTCATACTGAAAAAGAAAATCATAAAAAAAAAAATAATTCCCTCTATCAGATAGACTGAACAATTGTCAGTGGAATGAATTATGAATATTCAATATAGAATATTTCAAATGAACGGATCAAAAATCTTTTTCAAAAAACCAAAAAACGTTATCACTGAAATAGAACGACAATAATACATTAAGCATTTCCTCATTTTACGCGTAGTTTCTTTGACTGGTGGGGGTTCGTTCAATAATTTTTATTTAAAGTAAGGAGAATAGAATATAGAATATAGAATGTATGAATTACCCCCTGTCTATATTATTCCATATATTTACAATTATTTATGAGAACCAAATCAAATACGAAATGAAATACCTAAAAATGAGGTTCAAAGAAAATCGATATGTTATATGTATGTAATTGATTATTTCTTAATCCAATTTGTACAAGCACAGCTAGTGAAATTGATATCTTACATTGTTAATTAATTCTTATTATATGGCACGTAAGACTTTTCGAAGTAACTAACTTAAACTTCAATATGAATATTCAATATTCAAAGTATAAGGGGATGGACATACGATGAAAAGCGCATTCAACCTCTTTCTTTTGCAATCCCCTTTTTTCTTTATTTACAATTCTTCGAATCTATGTTCCTAGATCACAACTCGATTCAGTTCCATCTATATCTATCTTATTTGATTTGAATTTCATTTGTGAAAAAATAGGATTTAAAGAAGAATAGAATCATTAAAAATCAGAAACAAGAATCACATAATATCCAATATTTGACTCTTAAAGAGTAAAGAAGACAGTTCAAAAAGACAACCTTTCTTTATTCTGATAATAGATATTTCTATCTATATAGAGAATAGGTATTCCCTGGGACGGAAGGATTCGAACCTCCGAATAGCGGGACCAAAACCCATTGCCTTACCACTTGGCCACGCCCCATTTCGATTTCTATTCAATACTAATAAACACTAGTATTGTTTTTTGTTATTCGTCAATTCCAATCCAAAATATCTATGGACTCTATTGTTCCTAGGGTTTTGACACGTGTAGAGATACAATGAAACTGAATTTATTGATCATTACATATAATTCAATTAAGATATTGTATAAAAGTATGATTTCTTCTATTCTTTTTTAATGTAAGAATTGAAGTAAGAATTGAAGGATTTTTGATTGGTTGAGTTCAAAGAAGGATTTTTTGGTATACCTTACTCTTTTTTTTTTCATTTTTAAGGGATATCAATTATCAATAACAATAACTCAATCAAAATACAATTTCCAAGAAAAAAAAATGTTTGTTATGCTTAATATCTTTAGTTTGATCTGTATCTGTCTTCATTCCACCCTTTATTCGAGTAGTTTTTTCTTAGCCAAATTGCCGGAGGCCTACGCTTTTTTGAATCCAATCGTAGATTTTATGCCAGTAATACCCCTTCTCTTTTTTCTCTTAGCCTTTGTTTGGCAAGCTGCTGTAAGTTTTCGATGAGATCTTTAATACTGTCCTAGACATGATTTATTCGAAAAAAAAAAAATCGAACAATGGATAAGATCGGATAAGTCTCACAGCATGAACCCTCGATTCAAACAATTCTTAGATAGCTGCAAGAAATCTGACTCACTCTCTTTCCTTTCCTTTCCTCATTCTGATTCTTTTTCATTTATTGAAAAACCCTTTTAGAGTCATCCCAAAATAGGAAAGATATTTTTTTTTAATAAAAGACTCGACTCTTATTCTAAATGAATTTCTGAAAATTCTTTTTGATTTTTGATTTCGAGAAACCATTTTGTTTATTGGTATCAAAATAGGATATGGGGTAGAAAAATGGAGAATCTATTCTCTTTTTTTTTCAAAAAAAAAAGATCTTGGAGATTGTGTAATGCTTACTCTCAAACTCTTTGTTTACACAGTAGTGATATTTTTTGTTTCTCTCTTCATCTTTGGATTCCTATCTAATGATCCAGGACGTAATCCTGGACGTGAAGAATAAAAAGGCCTTTCTTTTTACTTGCTTAATTTTTCAATGTTCTTACTTCGGATTTTATCTATTGTACATCCTTATTTATTTTTATTATATTAAATAAAAAAAATATATTAAATAAAAAAAATTTATTATATTAAATAAAAAAAAAAAACAAAAACAAGGGAAAGGTTTTGAAAAAAAATAAATAAAATACCAAGTCATCAACGGAAACGGAAAGAGAGGGATTCGAACCCTCGGTACGAAAAACTCGTACAACGGATTAGCAATCCGACGCTTTCGTCCACTCAGCCATCTCTCCCAATTGAAAAAGGATAATTACTATCTTACATTACACAAAAAATAAGGCTTGAAAAAAATCCTTTCTTTATCTCTCTTTATTCTTTTTTTGACTATATTGATATATACAACTTTAATATATACTACTTTTATAAGCAATCCCATTTAGATAAAGAAAAGGTTCTAAAGAGATATTTCGAATAAAAAAAAATAAAAAAGCAAGAATATCTCTTCTTCCGAAAGAGCTTTTTTTCTTTTCACGGCCTGGCCTGGTCAGTACCTAGCCGGGCCATTTTTTGTTCCATTCTAAATCATAGATAAAATGATTTGTTTGAAAACAAAAGTGCTTATTATTGATTATTGAAACAACAATCAGAAGAAGGAATCTTTCCATTCCTATAATATGGAATTTCATTCTATAGAATCAAAGTGTCATTTTTTATTGTATTATTATTATTCTTTCTTTTCTTTCCTTCTTTTTTTCCTTTACTGGAAAAAAAGAAAAAAAAATAAGGAACTGTGGATTGTTGTGCAATGCATTCTTATGTCATAACATAAATAGTTTTATCGAGCCCTACCTGTTCTGTCAAAAATCCTCCAGCAAAAGAAAGAACTTGTTCTTTCTTTCTTTTAATTTTGAATTAGGAGTGTTCTTTTACTAATCTGATTAGGTCTACTAACATGACAAAACCAAAACAAACACACCAATGCTATAATTTTCATCATTATTTTGTTTTGGATCCTATCTTGATTACGTCCGATTACCTTTTTTTGTTCGACAAAAGTTTCATTTATATACAATAATCGCATTGTAGCGGGTATAGTTTAGTGGTAAAAGTGGGATTCGTTTTATTAATCCCTTTTATAGTTAAGGGATCTCTCGGTTTTATTTGATTCATATTCCGAAAAAAAACTTTTTTTCTTAAAAGGATTTAATCCTTTACCTCTCAACGAAGGATTCGAGGAAGAATATACATTCTCGTGATTTGTATCCAAGGGTCAATTAAAA